AAAATAGAAAAGTAAAGTTCCTTGCTTCACAGTTCAGGTAATAAAAAGAATTTCATTTTATTAGTCTGTTTTTATGTTATTTCGTACTGTCCAATTCCTTTGTTTGTGGGAGCGTTTTCCTACGAGAGGTAATGAAGAATTATAGAATGTATTGTTATCTATGCCTAGATCGCAGATAAATGGAAATTTTATTGATAAAACCTTTTCAATTATAGCCAATATCTTATTACGAATAATTCCGACAACCTCAGGAGAAAAAGAGGCATTTACTTACTACAGAGATGGTGCGATTTGATTCTTTTTTGATCATCCAAAGACACACGATTTGGGATAGAAAGAAAAAAGATTACTGAAAGAAATCTACACTTGTTGAAGGTGAAGTTTATAAATAGAGCAATTCCTTCTGTCGTGTATCCTCGAGTAATGCCGCCTCAGATGCTTCAATTGTCGATTGGAGTATTGAGCGAAAGGTTACACCTATAGGTTCTATATTACAGGTTAATCCTACTTCACTAGTACCAATAGGGGGCATATGGGAAGAAGCACTACACCTAGAAATCAACAACACAAAAACTTTGTTATTTATTACCGATTAACCCCTTCCTCCTTATCAGGGTTGGGGCTAACAAGAATGGCTGGGACAACAAGCATCCATCTCGTTGGTACTTTGGATACCCGTATAACCGTCGAAGATTGTTGAAGTGACCAATTCCTGTAAATTAGGGAGCGTTGAGGACAAAGAAATTGTTGGAGTTACTATTTCATTTCTATCTAATCCTAACACGCTTGATGGTAAGAAAAAATCTTTTGCAGAAGGGTTGGCTAGAGATTTCTTGTAAAAACACTAGCCCCGCTCAGTTTATAATGAGAATATTTTAAGTCTTAATAAGTTATTATTCTTATTATGTACATAAAGGAGGAGCCGTATGAGATTCAAATTTCACGTACGGTTCTGGAACGGAGATTCGTGGAATCGAATGACGACCGTAACGGATGTCGGCTCAATCCGAAGGAAATTATGCGGAAGCTTTACAGAATTATTATGAAGCTATGCGACTAGAAATAGATCCCTATGATCGAAGTTATATACTCTATAATATAGGACTTATCCACACAAGTAATGGAGAACATACCAAAGCTTTGGAATATTATTTTCGAGCACTAGAACGAAACCCATTCTTACCCCAAGCTTTTAATAATATGGCCGTGATCTGTCATTACGTGCGACTCTCTCTACTATAGAAAGGAAAAGAAAAAAGCATTAAATACTAAATTTCTACATATACATCGTTCAAAATAACGATTTTTATCAGCTGTAGCAAAGAAAAAAACTTCATATCAAATGAAGAAATAGATATGCCTAGATACTTTATTCTATGGATAAAGAATCTAATTGATAGAGGAAGCACCGTAAAGATCAATTAGCGAGGTTTTGGTCCGATACAATAAGAACTGCTTACTTATATTATTGTCATGATATGAAAAAAGTTAGGAATCCACTTATGTAATAGAGTTGATCCACTAGGGAGCAGCGGTGTAGCATCAGATCCCAAAGAGAGTAAGTCTTTTCTTTCTTATGAAGGAAAGTCTTTTTCAAGGATTCTATATAAATTTCTATATGAAATTGAGATAGTTACCTTTCAGAAAATTCTAATGATAAAATAGGTAAATAAAAAAAAAATACCCATGTTTTATTCTTCAGAAGGTGGGATAAAAGATAAAACGAAAACCTATTAGTAATCCAAATTTTCGTTTAAAACTTATGTAATTAATCTCTTTTAGTTAACCCGATAAAAAGGAGATGGGTCTCTGGATCTATGATAACCTTCGTTGAATTAGATTAGATATGGTAGATTCAAAGGGGATACCAAGTGATGAGCCGTATGAGGTAGTAAACTCTCAAGTACGGTTCTAAGGGAAGGAATTGACTCACCTATTCCGACCGGGGAGAACAGGCCATTCGACAAGGAGATTCTGAAATTGCAGAGGCTTGGTTCGACCAAGCCGCTGAGTATTGGAAACAAGCTATAGCACTTACTCCCGGGAATTATATTGAAGCTCATAATTGGTTGAAGATCACGAGGCGTTTCGAATAATAAGACTCGTTTTTTGTTATAATGAATTGTTTGCTGTCCCTATCAGTCCGATCATTCTTCTTGGAAAAATAAATAAATTTCATTATCAACCTTCTAAGATCGTTCTATTTTGTCTGGTATTCCGTAGGGATAAATGAGAAACAGGTAGAGTAGAGAAACTAGATATATCTAGTTTCTCTACTCTATAAAATTAAAAAGAGACCCTCGAATGACTAAATATCGATACTGGTATGTCTCTTAGTAATAAGCACTCGTGTGATTTGGATTTGGAATCGAATAATCGTAATATGCTCTTTGTAAGACATAACGTCATTCCATCTAGAAACTTATAATTAAGATATAAATACACTAGAGTGCACAAAAAACAGTTGTTTGTGCCAATCCCAAATCCAGAAAAACTCAAA